TACCAGCCGCAGTAGCATTATAAACTGTATTGTTACTCTTACTCCCGTCAGGATAAATCTGGCCCCTTCCCCTATTCCCGCCTACATATATGGGATATTTTAAAAAGTGAACATCTTTATTAGTAGAGGGGTCCGGAGAAAGAATAGGAAAGGTTATTTCACTATATTTCTGACCAGGAACAGGACCTATAACAAGAATATTTTTTTTAGTGGGGCGATAGTTCTGAAAAGACAGATTGCCTATCTTTTCTTTCATCTCGGGCGAAATCCGATCGGGGGGGGCTAATTCAAATCCCTCGGGTAAAATAAGAACAGCCCCCACATTCAAACCCCCCTTTTTACCATTAGCAAGAACTTGTTTTACTTGCATATCATAAGGAATTCGAACAACTGCTTCAAATACAGTATCAGGAAGTACCGCTTGTGGAACCTCAATTTCCACGGGCTTATTAGCTAAATGGCAATTGGCACATACAATACGCCCGGTCGCTTCTCGTGGATTTTCATAACCCTGCTGTGCAAAAATGGGATATGCATTTGAAATGGATGTCCGAGTTATGATATATATCATCAGCGATACGGAAATAGATCGAGTAATCTCTTTCTTTATCCAAGAAAGGGTATTTTTAATTTGCATGGTCCAACCATTGATCCCGAAAATTTCTACAATAAAATTAGGTAGGTCGCTTGTATAGTCCCTATCCACAATTCTGCTATTTACTGAAATAATTTTACTGGAATATAGGAATAGGAGAAATCCTCGTCTCGGTAGAAAAAGTAAGTACGTCTTTAAATGTTTTGCTTATGTAACATATTATAGTTGGATCAGTCATTCATTGAATGATAAATCACTACAAGTGATGGAGATACACGATTTAAATAACGAAAGATCCAATATTTAAAAATTGTATCTAGAATGACTGGAAAAGTGGAAACAAGACCAGATATAATTTGGTCGTTATGAGCAAATCCAAAATCTTTGTAGACATAGCCAATCATAAGTTCCCAACCATGGGGTGAATGGAATCCGATACATAAATCAGTTAATAAAAGAATAGAAAAAGCTTTTATTGTGTCACTTAAGTTATATAGGAATTCTTGAACCCAAGAGTTAAGAATAACAAGTTCTTCATTACCCAGAATAGAATAACCACTGAAAATAATGAAACAGATTATATTTGTCGATAAGTGAAAAATCGTATGGATATGATCCTCATTGTGCATCTTGATCAATTGGATCGTTTCTTTGTGGATCCCGATACGAAGCGTTTGTAGATCTCTTTCCGGGTCTTCTTTTATCATTTCTTCCAAGAGTAAGAGTTCTTCTAATTCTATGAATTTTTCTAGAATACTCTTTTCTTGAATATCAGTCAAAAAAGTTTCAGATTGCCTAGTATTCCACCAATTAGTAACCCAAGATTCAAGACTTTTATTAAATGAGAGAGAGATCCACCAGGGTAAAAATACTATAGATGTAAGATATAGAAGAGGAAGAAATGATTTCTTTTTTGCCATTTTTTCATCTGTGAATTGGAATTGTTAATGAACCCACCTCATTCGTCGAATTTATGTGATCTAATATTTTTTTTTTCTATCAACCATAAGTTCTATTACAAGGCAGCTAACCTATGAATCTATTCCCTATTTTTTATTTGTTTTTTATTTGTGATTCAGCGGTTAGTCCTTGAATCTAGAAAGAATACAGAAATAGAATAAGAGCCCACTTCGAATTCGAATGAAGAAATAATTCAAAAAATCTTGTTTCCAGATACCTCCATTGATCAAATTCGAAGCCCTTTCGATAAATTCCTGAAAGAACCACTTCAATGAATATTATTCGGATTTCGAACCAAAGGAACTCCCCTTCTATCAAAATAGAAAATATTTCTAAAATAAATCCCCCAGCTACCCCCACAGTAAAAATGGAGACAGATTTCTATTTATGAAGAATATTGTGATGTCATGATCAAAAATGAGTGAAAAACAAGACAAAAAAGTTTCGTTTTATGGCCGTTCCGTATACGTCTACTTTGGCTCGAATGAACGTTTTGAAAAAACTTGCAGCTATGCTATAGAAAGAAAAGAGAATTCTTGAATTTTTTCCCTGCCACTGAGAAAGAATTTTTCTTCAGTTCCAGTTCATTTCAAAAGACTTCAATAGGTACGCGCAAGAAATAGGCCAATTCGGCAGCTTTTTGCTCAATTTCTCGCGGAGTCAAATTCTCATCACTACGCGTCAAGGGAATGGCCCCCTGTCCTTTGATTTCCATATAAAGGATACGACGAGCATAAATCCCCTCTTTAACTTCTATTCTGATGGACTGAATATCTTTCATACGGAATCGTAGGAAGATACGACGATTTTTTCCAGGAAATCCCCAACGAAAAATACACACTATTCCTTCTTTTCTATCGAATCGATCATAGCCACTACCCACATTCCACGAAATTGTGCACCACAAATAGGAACTAATAAAGAGACCCGCGATCCCGTAGAAAGACATCACCATCCCCTGTGGGAAAAAATTTATTTGCTGAGACGGAACTAAAGATATCAAATTCTTACCGAGATAACTGGAAGTTCCAACCAATACGAATCCTAATGAACCTAAAAAAAGGATAAAGGCCCAGCAGAAATTACTTATTTTTCGAGACCCCACTATAAGTTCTATCCATATATGTTCTGATCGCCAACTCATACTAGATCCAGTTGCATTTTATTAGAATTGAGAAAATAGTCCAAATGGATTTGACTTTCCTTTTTTGATTTCCGAAGTAACTCTCATCAACTAGCGCCATTCTGATGTAACTCTTTAAGAGTAATTGATCGAATTGGTTAGGGCTAAAATAATAACATTCACTTTATATGATCTCCCATAGATATCTACACCCATATAGATACATTGACTTTACATTTCAGATATCCGCCTCGATTCCGATCTATTTGAATATAGCCATAACTCATTTACCCATATCATAGATTTACACATACACAATAGCTCCCTCATTTATGGGAGGGGGAAGCCGTATGTTACACCATATTCTATTAAATAGATATGCGTGTTATCTATATCTAAGTCTTAAAAATAGATGAGATTGGGACCCATCGGATCTAAACAATCTTGTTTTTTTGAACATAAAGAAATAAAGAAGCCATTGCAATTGCCGGAAATACTAGGCCCACTAAAGGCACAAAAATAGAGGGTAAGTTGGAAGTTGTCATAGAATGGGTACCTCGATGTAATATTTGTACCTGTTATAAAGATATCTTATAATAATAATAATTCGTATATAATTATACTAAGTATATCTAAGTGAGTATATATATAATAAAGAAATGCAAGGAATGTCTAATTAAAGAATGTATAAAGAAATGCAAGGAATGTCTAATTAAAGAATGTATAATTAAATAAATAATACTTATGAATCTTTCTACATGATATAGAAAAATATATGTATGATAAAATCCATTCTTGTCTTATCATTTGAATTCCAATTTTTATTTCATTTTTATTTAATTAGAAATTCCCGAAAGATTCATTAGAATTCGATCCAACAAGAGGGATTCTTAGCCAAAATAGAGATTTCTCGGGAGAAAAGATACGATACTCTATAGCTATATTTTCTATATTTGAATTATATATACATACACAGCAAAAAGGAAAAAGAAAACTCGGTTTATTTGCCTAATTTGAATTTCGCATAAGGCAGAATTTTCTTTTTTTTATCTTGTTGATAGAGGTTTCCTGATTACTAATCAATAATATCGGTAAAAAAAGAAAAAGAATTGTCCACATGATTCTTTACTTTATACAATTTGGAATTAAATCTTATGTCACCAAACAAAAAATACATTCTTCGGATTTTGACTTTGATTCCGATAAACTAACTATTTGTTCACTACAAATAAAATAATTGAACTTCAGGCTCTACTTACTACTTAATGGAATTTGAATTCAAAGGAAAAAAAGTGTGAAGCTTCAATAACTCACTCAAAACGCCCTTTAAAGGATTACGTGGTACGATTGGATCGAATAAGCCCTTATGGAATAAATATTCAGCCGCTTGTGAACCTTCAGGTACTGTCTTATTCAATGTTTGTTCAATTACTCTTTTACCTGCGAATGCAATGTAGGCATTAGGTTCGGCAATAATGATATCCCCCAACATCCCAAAACTAGCCGTCACCCCACCAGTAGTAGGAGATGTAAGGATAGATACATAGAATAACTTTTTATTTGATTGATAATCATATAAAGCAGCAGATATTTTAGCCATTTGCATCAAGCTCAAACTTCCTTCTTGCATACGTGCTCCTCCGGAAGCACACACTAGAATAAGAGGTAAAAATTGATTGGTAGCATACTCGATCAAACGGGTGATTTTCTCGCCTACTACGGATCCCATACTACCCCCCATAAACTGAAAATCCATAACTCCAATTGCTATGGGAATACCGTTTAGTCGACCTGTGCCTGTTTGAACAGCTTCGGTTAATCCTGTGTTTCTTTGATAAGAATCAATACGATCTTTATAAGGCTCTTCTTCCGAATGAAATTCAATAGGATCCAGAGAAACCATGTCTTCATCCATAGGATCCCAAGTACCTGGATCAATCGAAAGTTCGATTCGATCTGAACTACTCATTTTCAAATGATATCCACATTGTTCACAAATATTCATTTTTGACTTAAAAAATTTCTTATAATTTAATCCATAACAATTTTCGCATTGAACCCACAAATGCCTATATTTTTGAGTCAAATCGAAATTAGTAGAATTTTCTCTTATATTGAAATCAATAGTATTCCTGACAGTTCTTATATTGGAGCTCCCCTTTTCATTACTATTTCCACTTTCACCACAAATGTAATTATAAATGTAACTGTCACTGTAATTGTGACTACCACTTAAAATGGAACTCTCAATACAGATTTGAGAACGAAGATAAGAGTCAATGCAACTATTAATGTGATTATTCCAACTATATTTAGCATCAT